TGTAAATTTTATTGGTAATTCTTTTATATTTAATATTTTATTTCTTAACATATTAGTTAGTGGTACTTCAGATGTTGGTATTAATATATATTCTTTATTTTCTTGTTTGTTTGTATTTTTGTTTGATTTTATTTTATTAATAAAAAAACAAAAAACATTATATATTAGAATTAATAATAATATTACTTGTAGAACAAAATTAAAAAAAATTATTTTTAATGATATTTATTAAATATATTATAATATTTAAAAAAATTTAATATATTTAAATATTGTTTTTTTATATAGAAATATTGTGTAATATTATACAATATTAATGTATATAATAAAAATTTGTTTATGTTTTTATGATAAATTAATATAATTAATATATTTGTTGTTTGTTAAATATTTAAAATTTTTTATATTATGTATTATAACATGGTTTTTTTGAATTTTTAAATTTTTGATACTTATAATAAAGTTTAGTGTGTTATATTAATTATTATATTAATGTCTTAAGTTTAGTTTTTTTATTAATTCATTGTATTGATTAATATTATTTTTTTTTAAATAAGATAATAATTTAATAGATTTACATGATATTAATTTTTTAGTTAGTTTAATTAATTTATTTAATTTCATTAATTTATTTTAGATGTAATTTGTATTTATGTTTATTAAAATATAATATTTAATATTTATTTTAAATTAATTTATAATTTTTTATTAAATATTATGGTGAAATTTTAATAATTTTTATCTTTTTTGATATATATTATTTAATTATTTTGTTAATTTTTAAAAGGTGTGGTTATATGAATAATATTAAAGATGAAATAATGAATATGATTAATGTACGAATGAACAAATGTTTAAATAAATTAAGTTCCAATTAAATTTTATTTTGTCTAAATTAAGTTTAGTTTTTTCTTTTATAAAGCTAATAATTGGAAATACATGTAAATTTTTGTTAGATTATTACGTTCTTAAAGATAATAATTTATTTTCAGTGTTTAAAATTTTATTTATGATTTTTCTTAATAAGTTATATTTTTTAGGTTGGAATAATGTTGTGCCAGCATTCGCGGTTATACTTCATTTTCAAGTTTTATATTTTGATTTGAGTTAGTTGATTTATATTGCATTAATTTGAAATATTTGGGTGAAATCTATATTTTAATTTTTTTTTTTTGTCTCTTTAATCTTTTTTTAAACTAGGATTAGATACCCTATTATTTAAGTTTAATTTTTTTTTGTCTTATGATTATATTTATTTTAAAGTAAAAGAACTTGGCGGTTATTTAATCTTTTTAGAGGAACCTGTTTTTTAATTGATAATCCACGATTAAAATTTACCTTGTTTTTCTTGTATATCTCTGTTGTTGAATGTATTGTTAAATTAATTTTCTTTAACTAGTTTGTTTTATGTTAGGTCAAGGTGCAGTTATAATAAGGATTAAATGGGTTACAATTATTTTGTTTATTGAATTTTTTTTTTTGTAATTTAATGAATTTGGATTTAATAGTAATTATTTTTATTTAATTTATTGAATTTTGCTCTGGATGATGTACATATCGCCCGTCACTCTCATAAATTGGGATAAGTCGTAACAAAGTAGTTGTACCGGAAGGTGTATCTAGAATCAGATTAATTTCTTGGTGATTTACTTTACTTACAATAAGTTTTATGCTGTTCGATTCAGCTTAATCTGAATTGATTTAATTAATTTTTTTTTTTTTTTTTTTAGAAAAAAGTTTTTTTTTTGTTAATTTTAATTTTAGTTAATAATATTTTTAATATTTTTGTACTGTAGGGGGTTTTAATTATTTTTGTTTAAGTAGAATTTTATTTTGTACCTTTTGTATCAGGGTTGATTTATTTTTTTTGAGTTATTTCTTTTTCCCGAATATTTGAGATTTAAATTAATATGATTTACTTTGTTTCATAAAGGTTATTAATATTTTTTTGGTTTTGACATTAAATTCAATCATTTTTATATCTGGTTTTCTTGGATTTCAATTTAATTGAGGAGGTTTTTTTTATTATTTTTTTTTTTTTTTTATAATTATTTTTTATTAGATTAGGGATAATCTTAATTTAAATATATAATTTGTTTTTATACTTTTCTTGTAGGCTTAAAATCTGTCATCATTTTAATTTCGTTTAAGATTATAAAGTTTATTTTTTTTTTATTTATTTATTTACTTGAATTTTAAATAAAATGTTCTTTTTTTTTTATTAATGGTTGAATTAGTAAAATTTTAATTTTTTGTTTATGAATTTGGCAATTATTTTTTCGCCTGTTTATCAAAAACATGTTCTTTAGGTTTTATTAAAGGTTTAACCTGCTCTATGAATTTAATTAAATGGCCGCAGTATATTAACTGTGCTAAGGTAGCATAATCATTAGTCTTTTAATTGGGGTCTTGTATGAATGGTTGGACGTAAAAAATTCTTTATTAATTTTTTTTTTTAGTTTAATTTTTTAGTTAAAAAGCTTAAATTTTTAATTGGGACGATAAGACCCTATAGATCTTTAAAATTTATTTTTTTATTTTGTTTTTGTTGTATTTTTAAATTAAATTATTAATTTTTTAATTGGGGTGATTATTAAAATATTGAACTTTTTTTTTTTTTACATTTTTATATGGTTAGGTGATCCATTTATTGTGATTGTAAGAATTAAGATACCTTAGGGATAACAGCGTAATATATTTGGAGAGTTCTTATTGATAAATATGTTTGCGACCTCGATGTTGGATTAAGATAAATAATTGGAGCAGAAAATAATTAATTAGGTCTGTTCGACCTTTAAAATCTTACATGATCTGAGTTCAGACCGGCGTGAGCCAGGTTGGTTTCTATCTATTTAATTTTATATTTGATTAGTACGAAAGGACTTTTAAATTTATAATATTTATTTATTAATTTGGCAGAAATAGTGCGTTAAATTTAGAATTTAATAATGTAATCTTTACAGTTAATAGATGTTTTTTTTTAGATGTTTATTTATCATAATTTTTATTTTTTTGGGTGTTGCTTTTTTTATTCTTCTTGAACGTAAAGTTTTAGGTTATATTCAGTTTCGTAAAGGTCCTTCTAAACTAGGATTTTTTGGGTTATTTCAGCCTTTTTCTGATGCAATTAGGCTTTTTTCTAGGGAGTCATTTTTTATTTATTTTGGTAATTTTATTATTTATTACATTATTCCTATTTTTGGGCTAGTATTTTCTTGTTTAATATGGTTATTGTACCCTATATCATGTTTTTTTATTTCCTTAAATTTGGGTATTTTAATTTTTATTTGTATTTCTGGGTTAGGAGTATATTTCACTATATTAGCTGGTTGATCATCAAATTCATTATATTCTATAATTGGCTGTATTCGTGCTGTTGCTCAGAGTGTATCTTATGAAGTAAGATTATTTTTAATTTTATTATGTGTTGTGCTTTTGAATGGTTATTTAAATTTATCTTACTTTTATTTATTTCAGTATTATTCTTGATTTTTTTTTGTATGTTTTCCTTTATTTTTAATTTTTTTTTCTTGTATATTAGCTGAAACTAACCGGTCTCCCTTTGATTTTGCTGAAGGTGAATCTGAACTTGTTTCTGGTTTTAATGTTGAATATAGATCTTTTAGTTTTTCTTTTATTATTTTATCTGAATATATAAATATCATATTTATAAGATTTATCTGTTCTTTAATTTTTATGGGTGGTGACTTTTTTAATTTTTTTTTTTTTTTTAGGGTATTGTTTTTATGTTTTGTATTTATTTGAATTCGTGGTACTTTCCCTCGTTATCGTTATGATAAATTAATATATTTATCTTGAAAAAGATATTTACCTGTTGTTTTGAATTATTTTATTTTTTTTATGTTTATGAAAATTTTGGTATTATCCATTTCGTTTTGTAATTTTTTAAGTTAGTAGAATATTTATTTTCTAATTTTATATTTTCAAGATATAAAGCTTTTAGCTTACTAACTTAATTTAATTTATCTCATTTTTTTTTTGTTAAAGGTGTTAAAATGAAAAATGAAAAGTATATGATGGTTAAAATTTGTCCTGTAAGAATATAAGGAGATTCAACTGGGCGTGCTCCAATTCATGTTAATAAAGTTGTTGTTGAAACTATAGTTCAGAATATTATTTTATTTATTGGGTAAAATGATTTTCTTTGAAATTTTTTTTTTATAGAAAAGGGTAATGAAACTAAAATTAAAATTGATAATAACAGGGCTATTACTCCTCCTAATTTTCTAGGAATTGAACGTAAAATAGCATATGCAAATAAAAAATATCATTCTGGTTGAATATGAATTGGAGTTACTATTGGATTTGCTGAAATAAAATTTTCTGGATCTATAAGAACAAAAGGTTCCTTAAGAATAAGAATTGAGAAAATTAATATTATTAAAACTAAACCTATAACGTCTTTATTAATGAAGAATGGGTGAAATGGAATTTTATCAATATTATTTTTAATACCTAGGGGGTTTGATGATCCTGTTTCATGTAAAAAATTTAAGTGTATTATGACTATTATTAATAAGATAAATGGTAAAATGAAGTGTAGGGTGAAAAATCGGTTTAATGTAGGGTTTTCTACTGAAAACCCTCCTCAAATTCATTTTACGATTGTTTGTCCTAGATAAGGGATTGCTGAAAGTAAATTTGTAATAACTGTTGCTCCTCAAAATGATATTTGTCCTCAAGGTAAAACATATCCTAAGAATGCTGTACCTATAAGTATTAATATAATTATTGTTCCTGAGATTCATGTTTTTTTTAATTTATAAGATCCGTAATAAATTCCTCGTCCTGTATGTAAATACATTAAAATAAAGAATATTGATGCGCCATTTGCATGAATATTACGAATTATTCAGCCATAATTTACGTCGCGGCAAATGTGAATAATTCTTTTAAATGCAATTTTAATATTTGGTGAATAGTGTATAGCTAAGAAGATTCCTGTAATAATTTGAATTATTAGGCATGTTCCTAGTAATGAACCAAAATTTCATCATTTTGAAATATTTGAAGGGGTTGGTAGGTCAATTAAGAATTCATTAATTGGAGTAAGTTTTCGATTTGACTTAAACATAGGTTTTTTTTAATGGTCCTTCAAAGGAATTAGTAATATTTGAAATTGAGATTAACATTATTAGAATAATAATTATTATTGTAATTAATATATTTTTTTTTATTTTTATTATTGAATTTTTAATAGAAAGTTTTTCTTCATTTAAGTTTATGTTTATATTTATTTCTATTCATTTAAAATTAAAAACGAGGATTTTATCTATGTTAAGAATAATTGGAATTATTAATATAATTAGGGCTATAAGCATTATTATTTTTTTTTTTGTTGAAAATTTGAATTTTTCATTTGATGCAATTCTTGCTATATAAGAGAATATAATTATAATTCCTCCTGAAAATGTAATAAATAAAATAAGTGAATATCATGAGTTTTTTGTTAGTATAATAGTTAATATAAGAATGTTTGCTGATTGAATTATTAACATTGAACCTATAGAAATAGGGTGTTTTAAAAAAATTGAAAAAAATGAATTTAAGTTAAGTGAAATTAATATAATTTTTATTCAGTAGGTAGTTTAATTAATTAAAATATTAGTTTTGGAGACTAAAGATGATAATCTTCTTTACTGAGTTTTAAAAATTATATTTTCTTTGATTTACAAAATCAATGTTTTACTTAAACTATTAAAACTTATGTTTTTTTTTTTTTTATTTTTTGGGGTAATTTCTTTAGTTGTGACTCGTAAGCATTACTTGATATCTTTATTAAGTTTAGAATTTATTTTTTTATCTCTTTTTCTTTTAAATTTATATTATTTAAATTTTTATGATTTTGAATACTTTTATTGTATTATATTTCTTATTTTTGGGGTTTGTGATGGTGTCTTAGGTTTGAGTTTACTTGTTTTTATAGTTCGTAGGTTAGGAAATGATTATATTGATTTTTTTTCTTTGTGTTAAAATATTTAATTTACATTTTTTTTTTGACTCCTTTTTGTTTTTTAAATAATTTACTTATATGGATTAATATTTTTTTTTTTTTTTTTTTTTTTTTTTTTTTTTTTTTTATTAATGATTTTTACGGTTTAATTTCATTTGGTTTTGGTTTAGATAAAATTTCTTTTGGTTTTTGTATTTTAAGACTTTGAATTTGCGTTTTAATAATTTATTCTATAATATTTTATTCTTTTACTTTTTATTTTTGAATCTTTCTATTTAATTTAAATTTAATAATTTTTTTTTTATTTATATGTTTTTCTGTATTAAATATATTTTCTTTTTATTTCTTTTTTGAGTCAAGAATTTTACCTGTTTTTTTAATTATTTTAGGTTGAGGATATCAACCTGAACGTATTAATTCTGGTATATATCTAATTTTTTATACTTTATTCTCTTCTTTACCTTTACTTCTTTGTATTTTATATATTTCTTCTGTTTATGGATATTTTTATTTTTTGAATTTTTTTAGTTTAAATAGTTTTTTTATTTCTTTTTTTTTTTTGTTTGCTTTTTTAGTTAAGTTTCCTATATTTTTATTTCATTTTTGATTACCTAAGGCTCATGTAGAGGCTCCTGTAAGAGGTTCAATAATTCTTGCTGGTGTTATATTGAGGCTTGGAGGTTATGGTTTTATTCGTTTATCTTTATTTCTTGACTATTTTTTTTATTTTTATAGTTATATTATTATTTCATTAAGCTTATTTGGTTCATTTTTTATTGGTTTAGTTTGTTTAATTCAAATGGATTTAAAGATTTTAATTGCTTATTCTTCTGTAAGTCATATAGGTTTAGTTATTTCTGGTTTATTTACATTTAGAGATTGTGGTTTCTTGGGGGGTTACTTTTTAATAATTGGTCATGGCTTAATTTCTTCTGGTCTTTTTTATTGAGTTGGATGTATTTATAATCGTTTTGGTACTCGTAGATTATTAATTATTAAGGGCTTAATAAATTACATGCCTTCTTTTTCATTTTTTTTGTTTTTATTATGTGCTTGCAATATGTCTTGCCCTCCAAGTTTGAATTTATTTTCTGAAATTTGTATTATTTTTAGTTTATTTTCTTGAAGTTTATTATCTATAATTTATGTTTTTTTTATTTTATTTTTTTCTGCTTGTTATAGAATCTTAATTTTTTCTTTAAGTCAGCATGGTCATTCTAGTTCTTTAAGTTTTTTTATAGATGGTGGTTTTTTTTGAATATTATGTTTTTTTCTTACATTTATTTCCTTTTTTTATTTATATTTTTGGTTTAGATTTTTTTTTTTTTTTTATTTTTATTTATTTTAGTTTATACTTTTTTAGTTTAATAAATAAAATTTCATCTTGTGATGTTGAAGATCTAACTTTAGAAGAAGTAATTTTATATACTTTAAATGTTTTTTTTTATTTTTTATTTTTATTTTTTTTATTATTTGTTTTATTATTTGTTTTATTATTTGTTTTTAATTCTTTTATAATTATTATTTTTTATTTATTTGATCTAGTTTTTTTAGTTGATTGATTTTTTTTTGATTTAAATTCTTTTTTTTTTACTTGTATTTTCCTTTTTGATTGAATATCTATAATTTTTATGTCTATTGTATTTTTAATTTCTGGCTGTGTCTTAATTTATAGATTGGATTATATGGCTGATGATAAAAATATTGTTCGGTTTTATTTTTTGGTTTTTATATTTGTTTTAAGAATAATTTTTTTAATTTTAATGCCTGATTTAGTATGTTTACTATTAGGTTGAGATGGATTGGGATTAACTTCTTACTGTTTAGTAATTTATTATCAGAATAGGATTTCTTTATCTGCAGGTCTTTTAACTTTAATTATTAATCGTTTGGGTGATGTTTCTTTAATTTTTGGTATTGGTTGAATAATAAATTTTGGTAGTTGACATTATTTTTTTGTACTATTGCATGAGTTTTTTTGATTATGATTTATTTTTTTTTGATTTTTTCTTGTTTTACAAGGAGAGCTCAAATTTCCTTTTTCTAGTTGATTACCTGCTGCTATAGCAGCTCCCACACCGGTTTCTTCATTAGTTCATTCTTCAACTTTAGTTACTGCTGGAGTTTACTTATCTATTCGTTTTGATTTATATTTATTTAATTACTTTTCTTTCTTTATTATATTTATTTCTTTAATTACTGTATTTATGGCTGGTTTAAGAGCTGTTTTTGAAAATGATTTGAAGAAAATTATTGCTTTTTCAACTTTAAGACAGCTGGGGTTTATATTTTTTTGTTTGGGGGTTGGTTCATCTTATTTATCTTTTATTCATCTTTTAATTCATGCATTATTTAAGTCTTTACTTTTTCTTTGTTCTGGATTTTTTATTCATAGTTTTATTGGTTTTCAAGACATTCGTTTTATGGGATTTTTATTAATTCAATCTCCTTTATCAAGTTCATGTTTTTTAATTGCTTTACTTAGATTAATTGGTTTTCCTTTTCTTTCTGGATTTTATTCTAGGGATTTTGTTTTAGAAATAATTGTTTTAAGGGAGGTAAATTTTTTTTTTTTTTTTTTTTTTTTTTTTAGTTTAAGATTAACATTAATTTATAGTTTTCGTTTAGTTTATTATCTTTTCTTTGGAAATTGTTATTTCTTTTGTTTTATAAATTTTTTTGAATATTTTTTTATATCTTTTTCTTTATTATTATTAACTTTATTATCTGTTTTTTCTGGTTCAATAATTTTTTGATTTTTTGATAGAATATTTGTTTTTGTAATTGATTCTTTTTTTAGGATTCTTCCTTTATTAATTTTTTTTTTTTTTTTTTTAATTTTTTTTAATTTTTTTAATAACTTTATAGTTAATTTTAATTTTTTTTATATGAGTTTTTTTGGTTTAATATGATTTATTCCTTTTTTTTCTTCTGGATTTTTTATTACGGGTTTTTTTGGATTAAGAAGAAATTTATTTAGTTTAGTTGAATTTGGTTGATCAGAATACATTGCTTCTATATATATAGTTAATATTCTTAAGTTAAGTTCTTCAGTTTTGAATAGGATACTTTTAAATTCTTTTAGGATTTACTTTCTTTCTTCTTTCTTTTTTTTTTTTATCTTGTTATTTTATTAATTTTTATATCTAAATAGCTTAAGTTTAAAGTTTAACATTGAAAATGTTTAGATAATTATTAAAAATTTTTAGATATTTATAAAGGATAATTTATTTTTTCATTGAAAATGAAAGGTTTTATTTAAACTATATAAATTTAAGAGAAAAACGGATTTAAACCGCTTTAAAAGATAGTTAGCGGCTTCTTTAATTTCAATATTCTCTTTTAATTGGAATTTTTTTTTTCATTTTATTCATTAACAATGAATTGCTTCTTTTTAGCTTCAATTAAAGGTATGGTATATAAAAACTAATTTTAAGTCGAAATTAAGTGTAAAATTTTACTTCTTTACCTAAGAAAGATTGAAAACAATACTTTTTGCTTGCAGTGCAAATGTTATACTTAACTACTTTCCTTATTTTGATCATTGTAAAATTCCGTTTAACCATTCATGGTATAATCCGTAAGAAATTAAAGTTATTACAATAAATCTCGTTTTTAATCATTCATCGTTTTTAATTGTTTTAAATGAGTTTATTGGTAAAATTAATGATAATTCAATATCAAAAATTAGGAATACTATAGCGATTAAAAAAAAATGAATAGAGAATGGTATGCGTGCTTTTGAAATAGGTGAAAATCCACATTCAAATGGTGATCTTTTTTCTCGGTCTATAGTCGATTTTTTTGAAATTAAAATTGTTAATGTTGATATAATGATAAAGATTAATAATAAGGTTAAAATAAACATAAAGATTTTAATTATTTTCTTAATTTTTTTTAACCTTTTAATTGGAAATTAATTATACTTTTTATACTAAGAAAATTTATCTTCCTCATCAATAAATTGAAATATAAAGGAATAGTCATACTACATCAACAAAATGTCAATATCATGCTGCTATTTCTAATCCTCTATGGTGATTTATAGTTATATGTATATTTATAATTCGTATAGTTGAAATTATAATAAATATTGTTCCAATAATTACGTGTAATCCATGAAATCCTGTTGCTATAAAAAATGTTGATCCATAAATTGAATCTGAAATTGTAAATGGTGCTTGAATATATTCGCATAATTGAAGGGTTGAAAAAATTATTCCTATAATAATTGTTAAAATTAAAGCTTTTTTAGTTTTTTTTAATTTATTTGAAATAATTGCTTGATGAGCTCAGGTTATTCTTGCTCCTGAAGATAATAAAATAATTGTATTAAGTAATGGAATTTCTATTGGATTAAAACATTCAATTCCTTTTGGGGGTCATTTTATTCCAATTTCTATTGATGGAGCTAAACTTGCGTGAAAAAATCTTCAGAAGAATGATAAAAAGAATATTACTTCAGATGTAATAAATAAAATTATTCCTATTTTTATTATTTTAGTTACTTTTAATGTATGTTCACCTTGAAAAGTGGATTCTCGTGTAATATCTCGCCATCATTGATAGGTTGATAAAATAGAAATTGTTGTTCCCACAGTTATTGTAATAATTTCTTTTCTGTGTATTCATGAGATTAAACCTATTAATATGGTTAAAATTCCTATTGATGAAATAATTGGTCATGGTCTATTTGTAACTAAATGAAATGGGTGGTTTTTTTTCATAAGGGATTTCTGATGAATAAAGAGTTCTTAAAATAGTAAATACATAAGCTTGAATTATAGAAATAGCTGTTTCGAATATTATTAAAATTATTTTTATAATAAAAATTAGGGGAATAGTTTTTAATGAGTTGATCTCTCCTAATAGAGTTATTAATAAATGGCCTGCAATTATATTTGCTGTAAGGCGGACAGAAAGGGAAATTGGTCGGATTAAGTTGCTAATAGTTTCAATTATAATTATAAATGGTATAAGTAATATTGGGGTACCTGTTGGTAACAGGTGTCTGAATATATTATTGGTAAATTTAATTCATCCGTGTATTATTAATATAATTCATATGGGTAATGATAGAGCAAGAGAAATTACAAGATGTCTTGTAGCTGTAAATGTATATGGTGTAATTCCTATAATATTATTAATTAAGATAAATATAAATATGGATATTATTAATAGTTTAATTTGTTTATTTTTTGTGATATTATTTATTTCTTTTATAATAAATTCTGTTGTTTTTTTTAATAATATAGTTGATTGTGAATTTAAATTTCAAAACTTTGTTGGTATAATTAATATTGCTGTCAATATTCTTATTCAGTTAAGTTGAATTAGTGGACTAGTTGATGGATCAAATGATGAAAATAAATTTGATATTATTTTTTTTTTTGTTCAAAATATGTCTTTGTTTTAATTATTATTAGTATAATTGTTATTAAAATTATAATTTGTGTTCATATTATTGGTGATATTTGTGGTATTAAGAAGTATCATTAATAATTTTAACTTGACATTTTAATGTTTTTCTTAAACTAACTTCTTTCATTAAGAGTATTCGGTTTTTACTATATGATGGTTTAAGAGACCATTACTTTCATTTCAGTCACTTAATGTTTATTTATTAATTCATTTAATAAAATATTTTATTTTAACTGATTCTAGTACAATTGGTATAAATCTATGGTTTGTTCCACAAATTTCTGAACATTGTCCAAAAAATAGACCTGGTTTATTAATAATTATTCTAATTTGATTTAGTCGTCCTGGAATTGCATCTATTTTTAATCCTAAGGATGGAATAGTTCATGAATGTAAAACATCTGTTGATGAAATTAGTATTCGTGATTGTGTTAAGTATGGTAACGAAATTCGATTATCTACATCTAGTAGACGAAATTTTTTTAATTTTTTCTTTTTTTCTATGTATGATTCAATCTCAATTTGGTTTTTATCTGAATATTCATATCTTCAGAATCATTGGTGACCTATAGTTTTAATAGTAATAACTGGATTAATAATTTCTTCTATTATGTAAAGAATTTTTAATGATGGAATTGCAATTGTAACTAGGATTAATGCTGGTATAATTGTTCAAGTAGTTTCAATTATTTGATTTTCATTTAAATTCCGATTAATTAATTTATTTTTAAATATTATTATTATTATGTACATTACTGTTGATAAAATTATTAATGAGATAAATAAGGTGTGGTCATGAAAAAAAATTAATTGTTCTATAATTGGTCTTGCTCTATCAGGTAAAGATATTTTTATTCATGTTCTTATTTCTAAAAAAAGGGTTTCTTTATGGATGAATTTTAAATTCATAGCACTTTTCTGCCATTTTAGATTTATTTTGTTAAAATTGGTAATTCATTAAAACAATGATTGTTTGGTGGATTATTTAAATTTCATTCTAGTGATGAGGATAAATTTTTTTTGAATAGGATTATTCGTTTAAATGTTATTCTTTCTCATATGATGAATATCATTAATATAATTCTTAAAAGTGAAATTATTGATCCTATTGATGAAATTATATTTCATGCTATAAAGGTGTCAGGATAATCTGAATATCGTCGTGGTATTCCTGCAAGTCCTAAGAAGTGTTGTGGGAAAAAGGTTAAATTTACTCCTGTAAATATGGTTATAAATTGAATTTTTAGTCATTTTCTATTTAAATATAATCCTGTTATTAGAGGGTATCATTGAATAAATCTTCCTATAATTGCAAATACTGCTCCTATGGATAATACATAATGAAAGTGTGCAACTACATAATATGTATCGTGAAGAATAATATCAATAGATGAATTGGATAAAATTACTCCTGTAATACCTCCTATTGTAAATAAGAATACAAATCCTCTTGCTCATAAGGTTTGTGGATTAAATTTTATTTTAGTTCCGTAAATTGTTGCTAGTCATCTAAAAATTTTAATTCCTGTTGGAACAGCAATAATTATGGTTGCTGAGGTAAAATAAGCTCGTGTGTCAATATCTATTCCAACAGTGAATATATGATGAGCTCAAACTACAAATCCTAATACTCCAATAGCAATTATTGCATAAATTATTCCGATTGAGCCGAAAGTTTCTTTTTTTCCTCTTTCTTGTATAATAATATGAGAAATTAAACCAAATCCTGGTAAAATTAAAATATATACTTCTGGGTGTCCAAAAAATCAGAATAGGTGTTGATATAAAATTGGGTCTCCTCCACCTGTTGGATCAAAAAATGATGTATTAAAATTCCGGTCAGTTAATAATATTGTAATTGCTCCAGCAAGTACTGGAAGTGAAATTAATAAGAGAATGGCTGTAATTAAAACTGATCAACAAAATAATGGTGTTTTTTCGAGTGTTATTTCTTCAGATCGTATATTTAAAATAGTTGAAATAAAATTAATTGCTCCTAGAATAGATCTAATCCCTGCAATATGAAGTGAGAAAATTGTTATATCTACTGACGGACCAGAGTGAGCTGATAAACTTGCAAGAGGGGGATAAACAGTTCATCCTGTTCCTGATCCTGTTCCTGTTAATCTTCTTGAAATTAATATAAAAATGGAAGGAGGTAGAAGTCAGAATCTTATATTATTTATTCGTGGGAATGCTATATCTGGGGCTCCAATTATAATTGGAACAAGTCAATTTCCAAATCCACCAATTATAATTGGTATAACTATAAAAAAAATTATAATAAAAGCGTGTGAAGTAACTATAACGTTATAAATTTGATCATTATTAATAATTGATCCTGGTTGAGTTAATTCCATTCGAATAATTATTCTTCTTATTGTTCCGATCAGACCTGATCATAAGCCAAATATAAAATATAATGTTCCAATATCCTTGTGATTAGTTGAAAATAATCATTTTTTCATTAGGATGTCTGATTTAGGTGATAAATTGTAAATTTATTTAAGGTAAAAAACCTCCTACTAATGTCTTATATTCAAATTAAATGATTTTAAATTGCAAGTTTAAAGGTGTAAAGTGCTAAGGCTTACATTTTATATAATTTTAACTTTGAAGGTTAATAGTTTTTTTAACTTAAATCCTTAAATTGATTTAATTAAAAAAAATATTATAATTCCTATTATATTAATTGTTATGAATCTAATTGTTTTATTTTTTTTTATAAATTTTTTTTTTAATGAAAATATAGTTAAGTTTCTTGTAATTATTTGTAGGTAAAAATATATTGAGATAATTGATGAAAAAATTAATACTGATGATAATACAATTGATAAATTAATAAGTTCTTTTAAAATTATTCATTTTGGGAAGAATCCAATTGTTGGAGGTAGACCTCTAATTGACAATATTAATAGAATTAAATTAATATTTTCTTTTGTCTTTATATTGGATATTTGGTTAATATATATAATTCTTAATTTTTTAAGGCTTGTTATAATTAAAATATTAATTAGTGAATATGTAATTGAAAATAAAATTATAATTGATTTTCTTATTATAAAAGATAATAATATTCATGTTGAATTTCTGATGGATGAATATGCCATAATTTTTTTTAATGATGTTTGTTTAATTCCTATAGTTGAACCTATAATTGTGGATAAAATTATTGGTATAAAAAATGTTTTTAATTCAATTAATTGAGATGAAATTATTATTGGTGATATTTTTAGTAATGTTGTTAAAATAATGCATTTATTTCAATTTAACTTGGCCATAATAGATGGAACTCATAAATGGAATGGGGCTATTCCTATTTTAATTGATAAAGCTGTTATTAATAAAATTCTGTTTTTTAAGTTTAAATCATTAATTGATCTTGAAATAATTCTTATTAGTATAATTGATGATGAAATTCTTTGAATAATTAAATATTTTATTGGTTGATCTGATATTTTGTTTTTTCTTGTTATAATTGGGACAAATATAAATATATTTATTTCTAATGTTATTCATATAGTTATTCAGTTATTTGAATTTAATGAAATTAAGGTTCTTAGAATAATTATTAATGTTAGTATAATTGTTGATAAATTAAATTTAATTAAAAAGAGAAATTATATTCATGAATGAGGTATGAACCCATTAGCTTAACTTAGCTTATCTTTTTATATTGAGTTGTATTGCATAAGGAATTTTGAATTCTTTGGAAGTAATTAAGTTTTACTCTTTATAATGAAAGTATATTATTACATTATTTACTCTATCAGAGTAACCCTTTTATCAGGCATTCTTACT